CATCCCTTTTAAAATTATTGTACAATGTCATTGTACAAAATCCATGTCTTGTTTTCCATATCGTTATTTTTTTCTGTATCCATATAAAATTTTCTTGTCATTTCTTCTTTTTGGTTTCATATAATAAATAATCAAAAATTATATACATCTGATAAAAAAAGAATGCATATTTATTAGAATGCTTAAGAAAAAAGAAAGGGGTACCCCTTTCTTTTTTAGGGACAGGGATAGGAAAACCTCATCTACTGCTCATTATAGATATTTATTTTTGTTAGGAATTCCGTACAAAAAAGACAAATGATCTTGAACTACAGCATCTGACCATATATGTATTACAATAAAGAAGGAGGATTTTCAATGCGGGATATAAAAACATATCTCTCCACAGCACCCGTGCTAACTACTCTATGGTTTGGGTCTTTAGCGGGTCTATTGATAGAAATTAATCGTTTATTCCCCGATGCTTTGTCATTCCCCTTTTTTTAATTATAGTTTAAAATCCTATTTTATTTTGGAGAACAGAAATGGAAAAGAGGTTCCTGTATAGGGTAAAAAATTCCACGAAATCATAGCATAGAAAAAAGGATACTTAAATGAAATACTGGAAAGAATAATTGATAATTAGAAAAAATTGTATTACTCACATAAAATTATTATATTCTATTAATTTCTATTAGTATTAATTGGAATTAACTAGTTAGTAACTTTTATTTATATTTATATATATATATTTTCTTTTTTGTTGTTTTCGTCTTCTTAGATTTAGATTCGGGTCGAAAATAGAAGAATTAAGTCGATCAAAAATTTAAAGGAGGTTCATGGCTAAGGGTAAAGATGTCCGAGTTAGAGTTATTTTGGAGTGTACCAGTTGTGCCCAAAATGGTGTCAATAAGAAATTGCCGGGCATTTCTAGATATATTACTCAAAAGAATCGACACAATACACCCAGTCGATTAGACTTGAGAAAGTTTTGTCGTTATTGTCGCAAGCATACGATTCATGGGGAAATAAAGAAATAGATCGAATGGAACATATGTATTGTATTATTTTTCAAAGGAACAGGAAAAAGAAAAACTTAACATATATATGTATATAAATATATAATATACAAATAAAAAAAGAAAACTCATTTCGGTCAGATCTGAAATGAATAAAGAAATAGAAATTTAGAGATAAGGAATAAACCATGGATAAATCCAAGCAACCTTTTCGCAAATCCAAGCGATCTTTTCGTAGGCGTTTTCCCCCAATTGAATCGGGGGATCAAATTGATTATAGAAACATGAGTTTAATTAGTCGATTTATTAGTGAACAAGGAAAAATATTATCTAGACGGGTGAATAGATTGACCTTGAAACAACAACGATTAATTACTATTGCTATAAAACAAGCTCGTATTTTATCTTTGTTACCTTTTCTTAATAATGAAAAACAGTTTGAGAGAGCTGAGTCGATCCCTAGAACGGCTGGTCCCAGAACCCGAAATAAATAGATATACTCTTAGATATACTCTTCCTATTGATTCAAAACTCCAAGCGGAACTCAAGCTCAGATTGATGTTTTGCTCGAAAAACCTCGAATCCAGATTTGATTGTTGTGTTATAAGAAACAACAAATAGGGAAAGAAGAAATCTTTTTTTTTGAAAGATATTCGTTCATTCCCACTACTTATCTTAATTTCTTTTTAATTTCTTAAATTCATTTTTATTCTATCTTCCCGGAGTCCATTCTCCGGGGAATTCTATTCTGTTTTCGCTATTTAAATATATATGATATATGACTTTTTAATCTCTTTTATTTGCTAATCTTATTGGAAATCATGTAAAGACAATTCTTATTTGATATAGCTATTTGCGCAAGTATTTTACGATTAAGAAGCAATTGCTTCTTATACAGATTGTGTATGAATTTACTATAACTATAGAATACCATATTCTCACGAGCTGCTGCATTTATTCGAGTAATCCACAAACGACGAAAGTCCCTCTTTTGTCTGCCCCTATCCCGATGAGAGGAAACCAAAGCTCTCATTTTCTGTTGAGTAGCAGTTCGGGTAAGTCTTGAATGGGCCCCTATAAAGGTTGATGCAAATAAACGAATTTTTGTTCGACGTCTCCGAGCTATATATCCTCGTCTAACTCTGGTCATTGAATCAAATTAAACTTTAATGAATAACTAATTGATTTCTTTTCTTTCAGTCATCCTCTTATCCCCCCTCTCGTTAATTAATACCAAAACGGATTATTCCGATATATAAAATATAAATTCCAATGGCTTTTGCTACTATGACCTTCCCAACCACGATTTTTTATTCTTTCCGGGTATTTTACCCGGAAAGAATAAATTCTAGCGAAAAAAAAAAAAAGTGGGTTCCATCGTTTCTATGGTTACTTCGTAAACGGTGAGGTCCTCTCTATACACCGGAGCCTTTTCTTTCATTTAACCAAATGTTATTGTGAACTTGTATAGTTCACACTCCTTAGTTTAGCTCTACCAATCAGTAATAGTTCTTTTCACAAAAGGGTTATCCATACAGTGACGGCATTTAATTATGAAAGTTAGCTAGGTAGCTGACCTTGTTAGTCCGTTCTTTCAAGAATAGGAGCATAACCTTTTTGCTTCTTTATAGTACTCTTTCCTCCGCTTAATAGATAACTATTTGCTACCAATGGGGAATTACTTCTCATCTCAAACTGAGGTGATTGGATTTGCACCAATGGGAACCATAAATTTAATACACAAAAATATAGGTAGATGATGAATCTTTAGCTTTATAGATAGTAAGTTTTTCCATCCTATCTATCTTTATTCCTTGGTACTGGTGATTGGTACTTGAAAAATTGCTGTATTTATTTTGTTTGAACTCATGATCTAAACGAGTCGCACATACACCCGAGTACATGTTCCCCGTCGTTGAGGGCACCCACTAAGTGCGGGGGATTTCGTGATATTTCGTATTGGCTGTCTTGTGTTTCTAATAAGTTGTTTAATTGTCGGCATATCATACATATATATAATAAAATAGGTTGGTTTAGATCGATCTTAACCTGATTTATTGATGATTATGAATTATTTACATTCAATATCAAATCACGAAAAAATAGAATTATGGAGGGAATCATATATTTAGGCGAAATCCCCAATAGTTTCATTTTCGACCGCTACAAGATCAACAATGCCATGAGCTTGGGCTTCTGTTGCTGACATAAAAACATCTCTCTCCATGTCTTCGGATATAACCCATAAAGGGTTACCTGTTCTTTGTACATAAACCTTTGTGAGGGTTTCGCGAAGTCTGAGTAGTTCTTCCGCTTCCAAGATAAATTCCCCTGCTTGTGCCTCATAAAAAGAACTAGCAGGTTGGTGAATCATAACCCTGATAATATTGATCTAACATCATGCATGAACGGTTCTTCTATCTTGAAGAATTGGATTAAAGTAAGGACTAAAAAAAACAAGAAAAAAATAGAATTGAACGACGGACCGTACAGGCACCTTTTGTGCATTGCATACGGCTCTGCAATGGAATTTCCTTTTCCCCCTTCTATTTTATCGAAGAAAAAAAAAAGGAATCCATCTGATCTAGATTGTTGAATGATCCATTTACCACCCTTCCTTTCATTCATATTGTAATGTAAAAAAAAATACTATGATGGTTCTGTTGCTTTCTATATTTATCTCGTCTGTGATTTAGCAATCCCAAAGTTTCTTTTTTTTTTTCGTACTCTTTTCTTCGTAAGAGAAATATCAGAAAAAGGCTTCTGGTGTGGAAGAAAACGGTTTGTGACGCTGAAATGCACTCCCGACATAGAAGATCAAGTCGGAAATAACCTTTTTTCATACTACTATCTCGATAGAAAATATCGTGTTAGAAAAAACAATAATAGTTTGTTCATATCGAACTCGAAGTGCCATGCTATTATTACCTATTATTCATATTCAATATGGCGAAGGCATAGTCTTCTTCTTCTTTTTTTTTTTAATAAAAACTCATTGGCGCCAAGCATGGGGGAATGCTAGACGTTTGGTAATTTCCCCTCCGACCAGAATGAAGGATCCCATTGAAGCGGCTAATCCCATGCATATTGTATGTACATCGGGCGAAACAAATTGCATAGTATCATAAATAGCGATTCCTGGTATTACCCATCCACCAGGGGAATTTATAAACAAATAAAGATCCTTAGTATCATCTTCTATACTGAGATATACCATGAGACCAACAAGTTGATTTGAGATCTCGCTATCAACTTCTTGTCCTAAAAAAAGTAATCTTTCTCGATAAAGTCGGTTGATTAGGACAAAATTATATCCCTTTTGAACCGTACGTGCATCTTTGGATGCATACGGTTCAAAAAAATTGCGAAAATAAAGAATCAATGTGTCGATTCCAATCCTATCTCTCTTTTTTTTAAGAGATTCTTTTTTTTTCTAATGAAGGGGTTTTTTCTTCCATTAAAAAAAGAAAGTTACCCCTTCCCTAAAAAAAAAAAAAAGAATTTACTGAACTTATTTAATTAACCTCTCATTGATGTATTGTTTCGTCGAGATTTAAATCACGATGTCATTTTCTTGTTCCTGAATGGGCCCTTTGAATTCTTTTAGGTTCATGTTCTACTCCGGGGAAAGATCTATCCGAATTCTAGTTGTACATATAGGACAAATGATCTCAGTACCACTTCTTTTTGCTACGAGTTTTTTTTTCAATTCGTTTCATGTCTCCAAAAAACTATTCAATGTATTTATTATAATGGTTGACATGGCAGTTTAAGAGTGCTTCTCTAATTAAATAAATAAAATAGAAGAATCTTCTATGCATAGCTACAAGCGGTAATTCTACATATATTACTATTACCCATTTGGTATTTTACCCATTTGGTATTTTATGAGCAGAGCCTGGATACTCCATTTTTTTAGTCCAAGTTAACCATAAATTCTTCTAATTAAGAATATTGCTCCTCAATCGAAATTAATCTAATTTAACTTCATGCTACGCATGATTGATTCTTCAATCAATACAATATTTCTTGGGCGAAACAGAGGATATCTCGATCGGGGGAGAAAATGGGGAAATTCCATATGACCCAATATGTCTGACAAGTCGCACTATACGTCAACCCAAACTGCATCTTCCTCTCCAGGACTCCGAAAAGGTACTTTTGGAACACCAATGGGCATTAAATTAAAGAAAAAATTTAAGTACTATACTTCACTTTAATATGGAAACGTAAGAATGAGTTTATTGTCTTCTTCGAAGGTTTTTAGAGAAAGATAGAATTAAGAAATAAAAATCTTAATGAAGAGATAGATCGTTCGAATAATAAAAAGGATCCATACATTCATTCCCCCAAAATAGGACTAATGCTCCCATTGCGTATTGGTACTTATCGGGTATAGAATAGATCTGCTTCTCTTTGTTCTTACGAACAGAATTCAGCCGTTATTTTCAACGGAATACAATAAAAAGTAACCTTTTCTCATACAGAATTCGCTGAAAAGATTAGGTAAATAGTAGAAGTCTATTGCAATGCGATAAAGTTACATAGTGTCTATTTTTCTTTGAGAAAGGGGTATTTCCATGGGTTTGCCTTGGTATCGTGTTCATACTGTCGTATTGAATGATCCCGGCCGATTGCTTTCTGTCCATATAATGCATACGGCTCTAGTTTCCGGTTGGGCCGGTTCGATGGCTCTATATGAATTGGCGGTTTTTGATCCCTCTGACCCTGTTCTTGATCCAATGTGGAGACAAGGTATGTTCGTTATACCCTTCATGACTCGTTTAGGAATAACCAATTCATGGGGTGGTTGGAGTATTTCAGGAGGAACTGTAACGAATTCGGGTATTTGGAGCTATGAAGGCGTGGCCGGAGCACATATTGTGTTTTCTGGCTTGTGTTTTTTAGCGGCCATCTGGCATTGGGTGTATTGGGACTTAGAAATATTCTGTGATGAACGTACAGGAAAACCTTCTTTGGATTTGCCCAAAATCTTTGGAATTCATTTATTTCTTTCAGGAGTGGCTTGCTTTGGCTTTGGCGCATTTCATGTAACAGGCTTATATGGTCCTGGAATATGGGTGTCTGATCCTTATGGACTAACTGGAAAAGTACAATCTGTAAGTCCAGCGTGGGGCGCGGAAGGTTTTGATCCTTTTGTTCCCGGCGGAATCGCCTCTCATCATATTGCAGCAGGTACACTGGGCATATTGGCAGGCCTATTCCATCTTAGTGTCCGTCCGCCTCAACGTCTCTACAAAGGATTACGTATGGGCAATATTGAAACTGTACTTTCTAGTAGTATCGCTGCTGTTTTTTTTGCAGCTTTTGTTGTTGCTGGAACTATGTGGTATGGTTCAGCAACAACCCCAATCGAGTTATTTGGTCCCACTCGTTATCAGTGGGATCAGGGATACTTCCAGCAAGAGATATATCGAAGAGTTGGTGCCGGACTAGCTGAAAATCTAAGTTTATCGGAAGCTTGGTCTAAAATTCCTGAAAAATTAGCTTTTTATGATTACATTGGTAATAATCCGGCAAAAGGGGGATTATTCAGAGCGGGCTCAATGGATAGCGGGGATGGAATAGCTGTTGGATGGTTAGGACATCCCGTCTTTAGAGATAAAGAAGGGCGCGAGCTTTTTGTACGTCGTATGCCTACTTTTTTTGAAACATTCCCGGTAGTTTTAGTAGATGGAGATGGAATTGTTCGGGCAGATGTTCCTTTTCGAAGGGCAGAATCAAAGTATAGTGTCGAACAAGTAGGTGTAACTGTTGAGTTCTATGGTGGCGAACTCAATGGAGTCAATTATAGCGATCCTGCTACTGTGAAAAAATATGCTAGGCGCGCACAATTAGGCGAAATTTTTGAATTAGACCGGGCTACTTTAAAATCTGATGGTGTTTTTCGTAGTAGTCCAAGGGGTTGGTTCACTTTTGGGCATGCTTCGTTTGCTTTGCTTTTCTTTTTTGGACATATTTGGCATGGCGCTAGAACCTTGTTTAGAGATGTTTTTGCTGGTATTGATCCAGATTTGGATGCTCAAGTGGAATTTGGAGCATTCCAAAAACTTGGAGATCCAACTACAAAGAGACAAGTAGTTTGATACAAGACTGCTCTGGTATCTTTATCCTCTATCTCTATTTTTTTCTCGGGTACCCGAGAAAAAAATAGAGACTTGAATCAACTTATTTTCGTTGATTCTTTCCCCTCTTTTTTTATGGTAAATGATCCCACTCAATCAAATGAATAGATGTGAAAGCTATAATTGTAAACCACGATCGAATCTATGGAAGCATTGGTTTATACATTCCTTTTAGTCTCGACTTTAGGGATAATTTTTTTCGCTATCTTTTTTCGAGAACCACCTAAGGTTCCGACTAAAAAATAATGAAATAATTTTTCATTATAGAAACTGAAGTAATGGGCTCTCATATCAAGAGGCTCATTACTTCAACAAGTCTAGTCTCCGTGTTCCTCGAATGGATCTCTTAGTTGTTGAGAGGGTTGCCCAAAAGCGGTATATAAGGCGTACCCCGTAAAGCTTACAAGTAAACCTGATATGAAGATGGCGACTAAGGTTGCTGTTTCCATTTTTAGAAAATTTCAAGATCACAATGGATCTACGATAAGATCGTTTATTTATTTACAATTACAACGGAATAGTATACAAAGTCAACTGATCTCAACCAATGATTAAATAGGATTTATGGCTACACAAACCGTTGAGGGTAGTTCTAGATCTAGGCCAAGACAAACTACTGTAGGGAGTTTATTGAAACCATTGAATTCAGAATATGGTAAAGTAGCTCCGGGCTGGGGGACTACACCACTTATGGGAGTTGCAATGGCTCTATTTGCAATATTCCTATCTATTATTTTGGAAATTTATAATTCTTCCGTTTTACTGGATGGAATTTCAATGAGTTAGGTTTATAAGAACTATGAACCTCTAGTTTTTCAATCAAAAAAATTTTATTTCAAACTTGGATTTATAGACCTTTTTGGTAGTTCGACTGTGGTATTTCTTTTTTCGGTATTTCCGGAATATGAGCGTGTGACTTGTTATAATTGATCCTATTGATAATACAGAGAACGGCCCTGTCATCTCTATTAAATTAAGATGATTCCACCCCGTCGGATATTTATTCTAATATCTGGAACACGGAATATTATAGAAAAAAGTAAGAAAAACAAAATATTCTAACTATGATTCATACCTATTATTTAGACCTCGCAACCGGACTAAAAAAAATTTCAGATGGGTATTTCCTAAATTAAATGATTTTTCTTTCTTTAGACTTATGAAATTAATTTTATCTGAAGAACAACTTCTTTCTCTAGATTTTGTTGAGTCATTACATCCACTCATTGAAATTGAATAATTGATGATCAAATGGTTTTTACTCAAAGAACCCTTTTATTTAGCTTGGGATTAAATCATCGTGGTTCTTGTATGAATCTGAGGTTTTAATTGATTTATAGGGTCTTAACAAGGGAATTCCTATCAACAGTAAAACAAAAGTCGACCCGCATTACGCACAAAAAACAACAAATTAAATAACAAAAACAAACAAAAATAGGAAAGAGAAGATTCAAGAGGCCTGGAACGATCAATATCAATATAAAGAAAAAGAAAGGTGTACGAGCTAACTTGATATTTTTGGCATTAGTATCACAAAGAAGAGATTTCGGATTTTTTTTACTTCCTATCTTTGGCACAAATTGCATCGAGCAGCTAAGAAGTTTTGAACTTTCTATTGCATATCCGTCAAAATCGGTATTTGTGTGTTTCTGTTTGAGCCGTACGAGATGAAATTCTCATATACGGTTCTCGGGGGGGGGGGTCCTCTCGGATTCCCTATCTCAATAAAGTATATGATTGGTTCGAGGACCGTCTCGAGATTCAAGCGATTGCAGATGATATAACTAGTAAATATGTTCCTCCTCATGTCAACATATTTTATTGTCTAGGAGGAATCACGCTTACTTGTTTTTTAGTACAAGTAGCTACGGGTTTTGCTATGACTTTTTACTATCGTCCAACTGTTACGGAGGCCTTTTCCTCTGTTCAATACATAATGACTGAAGCTAACTTTGGTTGGTTAATTCGATCAGTTCATCGATGGTCAGCAAGTATGATGGTTCTAATGATGATTCTGCACGTATTTCGTGTGTATCTTACAGGTGGGTTTAAAAAACCCCGCGAATTAACTTGGGTTACAGGTGTGGTTCTGGCTGTATTGACTGCATCTTTTGGTGTAACTGGTTATTCCTTACCTCGGGACCAAATTGGTTATTGGGCAGTAAAAATTGTGACAGGCGTGCCTGACGCTATTCCTATAATAGGATCTCCTTTGGTAGAGTTATTACGTGGAAGTGCTAGTGTGGGTCAATCTACCTTGACTCGTTTTTATAGTTTACACACTTTTGTATTGCCTCTTCTTACTGCCGTATTTATGTTAATGCACTTCCCAATGATACGTAAGCAAGGTATTTCAGGTCCTTTATAGTTATAGCTTTATTTTATAGAGAAAACAGATCATAGATATTTGTAATTTCTGATATATCCTATCGGGAAGGAACAATAGTATTTCATTGCTACAAATATGTATTATTGAAAAAATAAGACATGTTTTTTGATACTTCTCTTCAACTCCGAAGTAGTTTAGTTCTTATTTGATAAGAATAGTTGAAGTGGATTCTCCGAAGAGAGGATGGATGGATTATGGGAGTGTGTGACTTGAACTATTGATTGGGCCATGCTGATATATTATTTTATCCGCCACGTTGAAATTCACAACCAAACGTGTCTCCGCATCCAACCACCACGTAAATCCCCCTATGTAGCATAGGATAGGCCGGTTCGCTTGAGGAGAATTTTTTCTATGATCATGTCCTAATTATGTCATGCATGAACAGGCTCCGTAAGATCCTATAGAATAAGTGATGTGGCACGATCCAATGTTTTATCTATCCTACTTACTTATTTATAGTATGG